TCTTTAGTGTTAAGGTAGTAGCTGTGAATAGCCATCGACTACCCGGAAAGGGTAGAAGAATGGGACCTATTCTGGGACATACAATGCATTACAGACGTATGATCATTACCCTTCAACCGGGTTATTCTATTCCACTTCTAGATAGAGAAAAGAACTAAAGGAGAATACTTAATAATACGGCGAAACATTTATACAAAACACCTATCCCGAGCACACGCAAGGGAACCGTAGACAGGCAAGTGAAATCCAATCCACGAAATAAATTGATCCATGGACGGCACCGTTGTGGTAAAGGTCGTAATGCCAGAGGGATCATTACCGCAAGGCATAGAGGGGGAGGTCATAAGCGCCTATACCGTAAAATCGATTTTCGACGGAATCAAAAAGACATATCTGGTAGAATCGTAACCATAGAATACGACCCTAATCGAAATGCATACATTTGTCTCATACACTATGGGGATGGTGAGAAGAGATATATTTTACATCCCAGAGGGGCTATAATTGGAGATACTATTGTTTCTGGTACAAAAGTTCCTATATCAATGGGAAATGCCCTACCTTTGAGTGCGGTTTGAACTATTGATTTACGTAATTGGAAGTAACCAATTAGGTTTACGACGAAACCTAGAAATCGATCACTGATCCAATTTGACTACCTCTAAGGGATAGACCTCAACAGAAAACTGTTGAGTAACGGCAGCAAGTGATTGAGTTCAGTAGTTCCTCATAGAAAATTATTGACTCTAGAGATATGGTAATATGGAGAAGACAAAATTGTTTGAAGCACGCACAGAACCGGAAGCGCCCCTTGTTTCAAAGAGAGGAGGACGGGTTATTCACATTTAATTTGATGGTCAGAGGCGAATTGAAAGCTAAGCAGTGGTAATTAAGACCCCCGGGTGAAAATAGGGATGTCTCCTACGTTACCCATAATATGTGGAAGTATCGACGTAATTTCATAGAGTCATTCGATCTGAATGCTACATGAAGAACATAAGCCAGATGACGGAACGCGGAGACCTAGGATGTAGAAGATCATAACATGAGCGATTCGGCAGATTTGGATTCCTTTTCTATATATCCACTCATGTGGTACTTCATCATACGATTCATATAAGATCCATCTGTCTAGAGATCGTCATATACATCTAGAAAGCCGTATGCTTTGGAAGAAGCTTGTACAGTTTGGGAAGGGGTTTTTGAGAAAAAAGAAGAATCTACTTCAACCGATATGCCCTTAGGCACGGCCATACATAACATAGAAATCACACGTGGAAGGGGTGGGCAATTAGCTAGAGCAGCAGGTGCTGTAGCGAAACTGATTGCAAAAGAGGGTAAATTGGCCACTTTAAGATTACCATCTGGGGAGGTCCGTTTGGTATCCCAAAACTGCTTAGCAACAGTCGGACAAGTGGGTAATGTTGGGGTGAACCAAAAAAGTTTGGGTAGAGCCGGATCTAAGTGTTGGCTAGGTAAACGCCCCGTAGTAAGAGGGGTAGTTATGAACCCTGTGGACCACCCCCATGGGGGCGGTGAAGGGAAAGCCCCCATTGGTAGAAAAAAACCCACAACCCCTTGGGGTTATCCTGCGCTTGGAAGAAGAACTAGGAAAAGGAAAAAATATAGTGATAGTTTTATTCTTCGTCGCCGTAAGTAAATACGTAACTAGGAATATGGAAAATTGCATTGCAATAATGCGATGGGCGAACGACGGGAATTGAACCCGCGCATGGTGGATTCACAATCCACTGCCTTGATCCACTTGGCTACATCCGCCCCTTATCCAGCTAAAGGATTTTCTCTTTTTCCACTCATCATTATTCTATTTATTCTGACCTCCATACCTCGATCGAGATAGTGGACATAGGATGCCACTCTTTAAAATGCAAAAAAAGGAGTAATCAGCTGTGACACGAAAAAAAACAAATCCTTTTGTAGCTCGTCATTTATTGACAAAAATCGAAAAGGTCAATATGAAGGAGGAGAAAGAAACAATAGTAACGTGGTCCCGGGCATCTAGCATTCTACCCGCAATGGTTGGTCATACAATCGCGATTCATAATGGAAAGGAACATATACCTATTTACATAACAAATCCTATGGTAGGTCGCAAATTGGGGGAATTCGTGCCTACTCGGCATTTCACGAGTTATGAAAGTGCAAGAAAGGATACTAAATCTCGTCGTTAACTGAATTCAGAATAGAAAGATTCAGAATAAACAAAATTTTTACAATTTAAATAAAGTAGAGTTAGGCGGGGAATAACCTTATTTATGACAAGTTTCAAATTGGTAAAGTATACCCCTAGGATAAAGAAGAAGAAGAACGAGCTACGGAAACTCGCTAGAAAAGTTCCAACTGATCGTCTACTTAAGTTTGAACGGGTTTTCAAAGCACAAAAACGCATACATATGTCTGTTTTTAAAGCACAAAGAGTTCTTGATGAGATTCGCTGGCGTTACTACGAGGAAACCATTATGATACTGAACCTCATGCCTTATCGAGCATCTTATCCCATCTTAAAATTGGTTTATTCGGCAGCAGCAAATGCTACTCATTATAGGGATTTCGACAAAGCTAATTTATTCATAACAAAAGCCGAAGTTAGTAGGAGTACTATTATGAAAAAATTCAGACCTCGGGCTCGAGGACGTGGTTATCCTATAAAAAAAACCATGTGTCATATAACAATTGTACTAAATATAATAAAGAAATCTAAATAACTTTATAGATCAACCTAAGATTTCGATTCCCAGTAAAAAAAAAATAGAATAGAAAAATATGGGACAAAAAATAAATCCACTCGGTTTCAGACTTGGTACAACCCAAAATCACCATTCCTTTTGGTTTGCACAACCAAAAAATTATTCGGAAGGTCTACAAGAAGATAAAAAAATACGGAATTGTATCAAGAACTATATACAAAAGAATAGGAAAAAAAGCTCGAATAGAAAAATGGAATCAGACTCAAGTTCCGAAGTAATTACACATATAGAAATTCAAAAAGAAATTGATACAATTCACGTTATAATCCATATTGGATTCCCCAATTTATTAAAGAAAAAAGGAGCAATCGAAGAATTAGAGAAAGATATCCAAAAAGAAGTGAATTCTGTAAACCAGAGACTAAATATTGCTATCGAAAAAGTTAAAGAACCTTATAGACAGCCTAACATTCTTGCAGAATATATAGCTTTCCAATTAAAAAATAGAGTTTCGTTCCGAAAGGCAATGAAAAAAGCCATTGAATTAACTAAAAAAACAGATATAAAGGGAGTAAAAATCAAAATCGCGGGCCGTCTAGGAGGGAAAGAAATTGCACGTGCCGAATGCATCAAAAAGGGTAGACTTCCCCTCCAAACAATTCGCGCTAAAATTGATTATTGCTGCTATCCAATTCGAACTATCTATGGAGTATTAGGTGTAAAAATTTGGATATTCGTAGAAGAAGAATAACTAACCTTGTCTTCTCATTCTGGCCAGTGATAGAATAAAAAAGACAAGAGCCTTATTTTCCAAAATTTTCCAAAAAATCCCAGAAAAAAGAAGAAATTATACCTCTTTTATACCTCTTTCTACAAGATTTAATGAAAATTGATAAATCTTTTAATATAATTGCTATGCTTAGTGTGTGACTCGTTAGTTTTTTCTTTAGGGTCAAAAACAAAAATGGAAATTAAAAAAAAACAAAAAAATTGAGCGAACCCTACTAAAAATAGAAAAAAACTTAGTAATTACAGAAAATTAACTAATAACCAACCTATTGCTTCGTATTGTCGAGATCCTAACAAAGAAACAGTCATTATGTGAATAAATACATCTATCATAAATGAGTAGATCTATCATATAGTTGTAGCAACTGCATTTTTTTATCTAAAAAAAAAAGAAAATAAAGAAACCGGATTCTAGATTGTGAAACAAAACTAAAGGGATGTGGATAAAAGGAGGGATGATAGATAGAAGGAAGAAGAATAAGAAAGATATAAGATTCCAATGTGGATGGTTTATGAATTACATCATAAAAGGCAATGTGATAAAGCATCAATATAATAAAATAAAAAAAAATAAGAGAAAATTAAAAATCGTAATTTTGTGAAACAATAAATAAAAATTTAAAGCAATAATAAAGAGCAGCCCGGGTTAATAAAACTGAGAAAATTAACTCGAAAAGTTTGGAAGCTCCGTTGCAGGATTCAAACCTAACCATTAAAGGAGAAGCTGTGGGGACGACAAAACCTATGACTGCATAGGATTTATTTTATTGAAAAGAATCCTAATACTTCATTGGGTGGGATGGCGGAACAAACCAAAAAAATTGCTTTATTTGATAAGGTTATAAATTAACAAATAAGACAAGAAAGAGTAAATATTCGCCCGCGAAATCTTTAGTGAATTAGAATACTTTAACTATGATTCAATAAGGGTAAAAATAAGGATATTCCTTATAAAAAAGAAAGATTACATTATCCCCAAATTTTATATAGAATTTGAATATATTCCAAATCTTCTTTCTTGACTATCCATTTTTCTATTTTAAGAAATGCAAAATAAAAAAAAACCTATTCTATTATATATTGATGTGTATCTATCCATAATATTTTTGAATATTATGAAATTAGAGAAATTTGCACGCTTTCTCATTTCATTCGCGAGGAGCTGGATGAGAAGAAACTCTCATGTCCAGTTTTGCAGTAGAGATGGAACTAAAAAAGAACCATCGACTATAACCCCAAAAGAACTAGATTTCGTAAACAACATAGAGGAAGAATGAAGGGAAAATCCTGCCGAGGCAATCGTATTTGTTTTGGTAGATATGCTCTTCAAGTACTTGAACCCGCTTGGATTACAGCGAGACAGATAGAAGCAGGACGAAGAGCAATGACACGATATGCACGTCGTGGTGGAAAACTATGGGTACGTATATTTCCCGACAAACCGGTTACACTAAGACCCACAGAAACACGTATGGGCTCGGGAAAGGGATCCCCCGAATATTGGGTAGCCGTTGTTAAACCAGGTCGAATACTTTATGAAATGAGCGGAGTATCGGAAACTATAGCTAGAGCAGCTATCTCCATAGCTGCCAGTAAAATGCCTATACGAAGCCAATTTCTTAGATTAGAGATATAGACCCTCCCCCCAAAAAAAGGAATATTTAAGATAAAAAACCCCAGGTTTTCCTTCTGGGTAGACAATATCTCTTTCATTCCCTTGCAGTGAAATAACAAATTGAAATTCAAATAATATGATTCAACCTCAGACCCTTTTAAATGTAGCGGATAACAGTGGAGCTCGAAAATTGATGTGTATTCGAGTCATAGGAGCTGCTGGTAATCAGCGATATGCTCGTATTGGTGATGTTATTGTTGCTGTAATCAAAGACGCAGTGCCCCAAATGCCTCTAGAAAGATCCGAAGTAATTCGAGCTGTAATTGTACGTACATGTAAAGAATTCAAATGTGAAGACGGTATAATAATACGCTATGATGACAATGCAGCAGTTATCATTGATCAAAAAGGAAATCCAAAAGGAACTCGAGTTTTTGGCGCGATTGCCGAAGAATTGAGAGAATTGAATTTTACTAAAATAGTTTCATTAGCTCCTGAAGTATTATAAATACTAGTAGATGAGATATAGATCAAAGAAAAAATTAGTAGATTGTGTTTTACGTATATGCTTTAAAATCCAAAATAAAAAGAAGAAGGAAAACATGTTGATTATCTAAAAATTAGGAGGAACCTCGAATTAGAGTCTTATGGGCAAGGACACTATTGCTGATTTACTAACCTCTATAAGAAACGCGGACATGAGCAAAAAAGGAACTGTTCGAGTAGTATCTACAAATATTACAGAAAACATTGTTAAAATACTTCTACGAGAGGGTTTTATTGAAAGTGTTCGGAAACATCAAGAAAGTAACAGATATTTCTTGGTTTCAACTTTGCGACATCAAAAGAGAAGGACTAGAAAGGGAATATATAGAACTAGAACCTTTTTAAAGCGTATTAGCCGACCTGGCTTACGAATTTATGCTAACTATCAAGGAATTCCTAAGGTTTTGGGCGGAATGGGAATTGCTATTCTTTCTACTTCTCAAGGTATAATGACAGATCGAGAAGCTCGACTAAACAGAATTGGGGGCGAAGTCTTATGTTATATATGGTAACGGCCCCGCCTATAGTACCCGAATTCTATCTCGAACTTCCTATTTTTCTATTTGCATTTTCAAAATAGGCGAAAAAAAAAATATGACAGAAAAAAAAAATAGGAAAGAAAAAAAAAACCCGAGAGAAGCAAAAGTTACTTTCGAAGGTTTAGTTACGGAAGCCCTACCTAACGGAATGTTCCGAGTTCGCTTAGAAAATGACACCATCATACTGGGCTATATTTCAGGAAAAATCCGGTCCAGTTCTATACGAATACTGATGGGGGATAGGGTCAAAATTGAAGTAAGTCGTTATGATTCAAGCAAAGGGCGTATAATTTATAGACTTCCCCATAAGGATTCGAAGCGTACCGAAGACTTGAAGGATACTGAAAATTTGAAGGATACCAAAGATTCAAAGGATTAGGTTTTTCTAGAATAATAAATTCAAAATTTCCAAATTTAAGTGAAGAGGCTTATTTTTCCCCAAAGAGTAGATTCATAGTTTAAAAAAGGAATACCTAAATATGAAAATAAGAGCTTCTGTTCGTAAAATTTGTACAAAATGTCGACTGATTCGTAGGCGGGGGCGAATTAGAATCATTTGTTCCAATCCGAAGCATAAACAAAGACAGGGGTAATCTTTCGAAAAAGGGGCTTTCCTTTCTAAAAAGTAAAAAAATACCCACAGAAATGCCCAAATTCCGAATCCAAAAATGAATGTAAAGGATATATTTAACCCTGAAACGGATATCTTTGTATCTTTTTTTCTTTTTGTTATTTCTAACTCATATTTATGAGATAATAAAATATGACAAAAGCTATACCAAAAATAGGTTCACGTAAGAAAGCACGTATTGGTTTGCGTAGGAATGCCCGTTTTAGTTTACGGAAGAGTGCACGTAGAATAACAAAAGGGATTATTCATGTTCAAGCCAGTTTCAACAATACCATTATAACTGTTACAGACCCCCAAGGTCGGGTGGTTTTCTGGTCCTCCGCAGGTACTTGTGGATTCAAAAGTTCAAGAAAAGCATCACCCTATGCCGGTCAAAGAACAGCAGTAGATGCTATTCGTACAGTGGGTTTGCAACGAGCAGAAGTTATGGTAAAAGGAGCTGGTAGCGGAAGAGATGCCGCATTACGAGCCATTGCTAAAAGTGGTGTACGGTTAAGCTGTATACGCGATGTAACACCTATGCCGCATAATGGATGTCGACCTCCTAAAAAAAGACGTCTGTAAAAGAATTAAATCGCTTTCAAGAGAAATAAACGATTCCATGATCAAATAAATACTAATCTATTATGGTTCGAGAGGAGGTAACAGGATCCGCCCAAACACTACAGTGGAAGTGTGTTGAATCAAGAGTAGATAGTAAGCGCCTTTATTATGGTCGTTTCATTCTGTCCCCACTTAGAAAAGGTCAAGCGGATACTGTCGGTATTGCCTTGCGAAGAGCTTTACTTGGAGAAATAGAAGGAACATGTATCACACGCGCAAAATTTGGGAACATACCACACGAATATTCTACAATAGTAGGTATTGAAGAATCCATACAAGAAATTTTACTAAATTTGAAAGAAATTGTATTGAGAAGTAATGTCTATGGAGTTAGAGACGCATCAATTTGCGTCAAAGGTCCTAGATACATAACCGCTCAAGATATAATCTTACCACCTTCCGTAGAAATCGTTGATACGGCACAACCTATAGCTAACTTGAGAAACCCCATTGATTTCTGTATTGAGTTACAGATCAAGAGGGATCGCGGATATCATACGGAACTCAGAAAGAACTCTCAAGATGGAAGTTATCCTATAGATGCTGTATCCATGCCTGTTCGAAATGTGAATTATAGTATTTTTTCTTGTGGGAATGGAAATGAAAAACATGAGATACTTTTTCTCGAAATATGGACGAATGGAAGTTTAACCCCTAAAGAAGCGCTTTATGAAGCTTCTCGTAATTTGATTGATTTATTTCTTCCTTTTCTACACGCAGAGGAAGAAGGCGCTAGTTTCGAAGAAAATAAAACCAGGTTTACCCCACCTCTTTTAACCTTTCAAAAAAGATTCCCTAATCTAAAGAAAAACAAAAAAGGAATTCCATTGCATTGTATTTTTATTGATCAATTAGAATTGCCTTCTAGAACGTATAATTGTCTCAAAAGGGCCAATATACATACACTATTGGACCTTTTGAGTAAGACTGAAGAAGATCTTATGAGAATTGACAGCTTTCGTACGGAAGATGGAAAACTTATATGGGCCACTCTAGAGAAGCATCTCCCAATTGATTTACCTAAGAACAATTTCTCGTTTTAAATTTTCCTCTTTTTCTTTTTCGAGTTAGAATAAAAAGAAAAAAGAAAACAATTTTGCATCTTTGGCACAATCTATATTTTCGCGAAATGGATCATAATAAAATTGATTTTAGGTATCTAGGGAAGATTCACTGGGAAGTAACTATTTCCTAGATACCCATGCAAGGGACTTCGCGGTTGAATGAATCAACCTGATAAATCCTTAAAAAAGCCCTAAAGTTAAGGATTTATCAATGGGTAATGTTGCTCCAATACCCAACCAAAGAGCTACTACAGTACCGATTAAAAAAACGGTCGTAGCTACTGGGCGACGAAATGGATTTTGGAATTTATTGACATTCTCGAGAAAGGGTACTGTTAATAAGCCTGTTGGCACAGAAACCATTAAGAGAACGCCCAATAATTTATTGGGCACTGTACGAAGTATTTGAAATACGGGAAAGAAGTACCACTCTGGTAATATTTCCAGAGGAGTTGCAAACGGATCCGCTGGTTCCCCAATCATTGACGGCTCAAGAACCGCTAAACCTACATTACATGCAATAGTACCTAGAATTACTACTGGAAAAATGTATAAAAGATCGTTGGGCCATGCGGGTTCCCCGTAATAATTATGTCCCATCCCTTTAGCTAATTTTGCTCTTAATACAGGATCATTTAAGTCAGGTTTCTTTGTTATTGGGATAGGTGAATTCTTTAGGATCCATCCCCCCAAGGAACCGGACATGAGAATTTGTCATCATCCGGCTCGAGCAAGAATGAAAAAAATAAGACTGTGGAGGATACACAGTAGAATAGGTTATATAATGACTCAATGAATCAAGGTAAGAAAAGCTTTATCAGATTATCTTTTCCGAAGTTTCGCCTATAACTACTCATTGATCATTGAAAAGAATCCTATTCTTATGCGTAAATGCTCAATATCCAAGTGGGCTTACAAATTTGATCATGATCAAATGCTTTGTGGATTGTCTCTAAATTAGTTGGTGTTTATCCCCTCAATATCGCAAGTTTCTTACGTCCAAACAAAGTATTTACTTGTTACTAATAAAAAATTAAAAAGTTTAGCCTACTTTCTTCCTTAGATCCCTTCTTTTACTCCGATAATATTGCGGATCGAAATCGATGCAAAGAAAATGAATGCATTTCCATACTATAATAAAAAGTAAGTGTAATAAATATAGAATTGGATCATATTGCATGACTTATTCCATTTCTACTCTATGGGATCTTACGGAGCCTGTTCATGAATGACATGGTTGGGGTATGATCATAGAAAATATTCTCCTCGAATGAACCAGCCTATCCTTCCTAGATAGGGGACTTACGTATTGATTGGATGTGGAGACACCTTTGGTCGTGAATTCTAATGCGGCAGATCCAATTCTCTATCTGCATGGCCAAATCAATAATTCAAGTCACACACTCCCATAATCCGCCTTATTTTCTTTCGTAAAATTCACTTCAACTATTTGTATCAAAATACTTAAGATATTTGTATACTTCAAAGTTGAAGAGAAATATCCAAATGACATGTCTTATTTTACAATAACCCATGTTTGTAGCAATGGAATACCACAACCTACCCGATATAATATCTGAGAATTCGAATTTTCTATGATATGCCTTCCCTATAAAGGACCAGAAATACCTTGCTTACGTATCATTGGAAAGTGCATTAACATAAATACAGCAGTAAGCAGAGGCAGTACAAAGGTATGTAAACTATAAAAACGAGTCAAAGTGGATTGCCCCACACTAGCACTTCCGCGTAATAACTCCACTAAAGGGGATCCTATTACCGGAATCGCTTCAGGTACACCTGTCACAATTTTGACTGCCCAATAACCGATTTGATCCCAAGGTAAAGAATAACCAGTTACACCAAATGATGCAGTCAATACAGCCAAAACCACACCTGTAACCCAAGTTAATTCACGGGGTTTTTTAAACCCACCTGTGAGATACACACGAAATACGTGCAGGATCATCATTAGAACCATCATACTTGCTGACCATCGATGAACTGATCGGATTAACCAACCAAAGTTGGCCTCCGTCATTATATATTGAACGGAGGAAAAAGCCTCTGTAACAGTTGGTCGGTAGTAAAAAGTCATAGCAAAACCGGTAGCAACTTGTACTAAAAAACAAGTAAGTGTAATTCCCCCTAAACAATAAAATATGTTGACATGAGGAGGAACATATTTACTCGTTATATCATCCGCAATTGCCTGAATCTCAAGACGTTCCTCAAACCAATCATATACTTTATTGAGATAGGTAACTAGCCCGACTCCCCCTCCGAGAACCGTATATGAAAATTTCATCTCGTACGGCTCAAGCAGAAACACACAAATTTTCAACGGATATTAGAAAAAAGGAGTTCAAAACTTCATCAGCCACAGGATTGTATCAATTTGCCTTGAAGATATTAAATAAGAAAAATCCAGAATATCTTCTTTGTGATGATAATGCCAAAAAATCTCAAGTTGGCTCATCTGTCTTTCTTTCCCTTATGTTTATCATTAGGGGCCTCTTGACTTTTCTCTTCCCTATTTTTTATTTTTTTTATTTATTTTACTAGTAAAATTTAAATAAATAGTGGTTTTCTAATAGAAATTATCTTGTTGCGATCCTATGAATTCAGTTCAATTAAAACCTTAGATTCATACTAGAGCCACGATGATTGAGTCTCAAGCTAAACAAAAGGCAAGGGTTCTTCGAATAAGAACCGCTTGATGATCATTTATTGAATTGGTGTAATGACTCGACAAAGTCGAGAGAAAAAAAAAGTTGTCTTTTGGGCAAATAAAATTGGAAAGAAGAAAAGTTCTTTTTTTATTAAGAACTACTTGAATTTTTTTTTTTCAGTCTGGTTGCGAGGTCTAAATAGTGAATATGAATCATAGTTCCTTTTTTTTTTTCTTGATCCACTCTATGTATTTCGTGTTCCAGATACTAGAATAAATAATATCCGACGAATTAGAATCATCTTGATAGAGAGAACAGGCCCTTTCTATGTATTATTAATAGGATCAATTCTAACAAGTCACACACTCATATTCCAGAGATACCAAAACAAAAAAATCCACGGTCGAACTACCAGAATGTCTAGAAATGTGGAGCTTAAAGCAGAAAGACCCTTTTTGGATGGAAAAACTATGACTTCATAGTTTTAGTTAGTAGAAACCTAATTCATTAAAATTCCATCCAGTAAAACGGAAGAATTATAAATTTCTAAAATGATAGATAGGAATATCGCGAATAAAGCCATTGCAACCCCCATAAAAGGAGTAGTCCCCCAACCCGGAGCGACTTTCCCATATTCTGAATTCAAAGGTTTCAATAAACTACCTGCGCCAGTTCGTTTTGGCCTAGCTCTAGAACTATCTTCAACGGTTTGTGTAGCCATAAATTCTATTTAATCATTGGTGTTGACTTTGTATACTATTCCGTTGTAGTTGTAAATACACGATCTTTATCATGGATCCATTGTAATTTTGAAATTCTATAAAAATGGAAACAGCAACTTTAGTCGCCATCTCCATATCTGGTTTACTTGTAAGCTTTACTGGGTATGCCTTATATACCGCGTTTGGGCAACCCTCTCAACAATTAAGAGATCCATTCGAAGAACATGGGGACTAATTGAAGTAAGAAGTCTCCCAGCTGGGAGACTTCTTACTTCAATTAAATTATTTCATTTTTTGGTCGGAACCTTAGGTGGTTCTCGGAAGAAGATAGCGAAAAAAATTATCCCTAAAGTCGAAACTAAAAGGAACGTATAAACCAATGCTTCCATAGATTCGATCGTGGTTTATTTACAATTATAACTTCCACACCTATTCACTTGTCATTTGGGATCATTCCCCATATATAAAAAAAAAAGAGTCAAAGAAAGGACAGGAGATGTTTCCCATATCAAATTAAAAAAGAGAGGCGAAAGATACCATAGCAATGTGGTATCAGATTGTCTGTCTCCTTGTAGTTGGATCCCCAACTTTTTGGAATGTTCCAAATTCCACTTGGGCATCCAAGTCTGGATCAATACCAGCAAAAACATCTCGGAACAAGGTTCGAGCGCCATGCCAAATGTGCCCGAAAAAGAAGAGCAAAGCAAAGGTAGCATGACCAAAAGTGAACCAACCCCTTGGACTGCTCCGAAAAACACCATCTGATTTCAAAGTAGCTCGATCTAATTCAAAAATTTCTCCTAATTGGGCACGCCTCGCATATTTTTTTACAGTAGCAGGATCAGAATAACTTACTCCATTAAGTTCGCCACCATAGAACTCCACCGTTACGCCTACTTGTTCAACGCTATATTTAGATTCTGCTCTTCTAAAAGGAACGTCCGCTCTCACAATTCCCTCTTCATCTACCAAAACTACCGGAAATGTTTCAAAAAAAGTAGGCATACGACGTACAAAAAGCTCTCGCCCTTCTTTATCTCTAAAGACGGGATGTCCTAACCATCCAACAGCTATTCCATCTCCGTTGTCCATTGAGCCTGCTCTGAATAATCCCCCCTTTGCCGGATTATTACCAATATAATCATAAAAAGCTAATTTTTCAGGAATTTTAGACCAAGCTTCTGATAAACTAAGATTTTCGGCTAACCCATCGCTAACTCTTCGATATATTTCTTGCTGAAAGTATCCCTGATCCCATTGATAACGAGTAGGCCCAAATAATTCGATTGGGGTAGTTGCCGATCCATACCACATAGTTCCGGCAACTACGAAAGCTGCAAAAAAAACAGCAGCGATACTACTGGAAAGTACAGTTTCAATATTGCCCATACGTAATCCTTTGTATAGACGTTGAGGCGGACGGACACTAAGATGGAATAGGCCCGCTAATATGCCCAGTGTACCCGCAGCAATATGATGCGAAGCTATTCCTCCCGGAACGAAAGGATCAAAACCTTCTGCGCCCCACGCAGGATTTACAGCTTGTACTTTTCCTGTTAGTCCATAAGGATCGGACACCCATATCCCAGGACCATACAAACCGGTTACATGAAATGCACCAAAGCCAAAACAAGCCACCCCTGCAAGAAATAAATGAATTCCAAAGATCTTGGGCAAATCCAAAGAAGGTTTTCCCGTTCGCTCATCACAGAATATTTCTAGGTCCCAATATACCCAATGCCAGATAGCTGCCAAGAAACACAAGCCAGAAAACACAATATGTGCCCCTGCCACACCTTCATAACTCCAAATACCCGGATTCGTTATAGTTCCTCCTGAAATACTCCAACCACCCCACGAATTGGTTATTCCTAAACGAGTCATGAAGGGGATGACGAACATACCTTGTCTCCACATTGGATCCAGAACAGGATCAGAGGGATCAAAAACCGCTAATTCGTATAAAGCCATCGAGCCAGCCCAACCAGAAACTAGAGCTGTATGCATTATATGCACCGCAAGCAATCGACCCGGATCATTCAATACGACAGTATGAACACGATACCAAGGCAAACCCATGGAAATACCCCTTTAGCAAAGAAAAATAGACACTATGTCGTTTTATTTTATCGCATTGGAAAAAACTATCCATATCCTATGTACCTAACCCTTCTAGGGGATTCTGTGTCAGAAAGCGTGAATATTTATTTCATTCCATTAAAAATAAGAAGCCAATTCTGTTTGTAAGAAGAAAGAGAAGCAGATCTATTCTATACTCGATAAGTGCCAATATGCAATGGGTAGCTTGGGCTATTTCGAAAAACGAAGAATAGATCCCTAATCCCTCTTTGTTTATCATTCGAATCACAGATTCTTTTTTCTTTATTCAATCTGTCTTACCTTCCTTATATGTATAATTTTTCAATCTATGTATCATTTCAATCTATGTATTAATGGAATCTATAGTATTCTTATAGAATAAGAAAAAATGAGGATAATAAACTGCGGATTCTTTGTTTCTCTTCCATTCTTAAGTTTCCATATTAAAGTGTAGTTTTCTTACTTAAATCTAATAATATTAATCTAATATGCCCATTGGTGTTCCAAAAGTACCTTACCGGATTCCCGGAGATGAAGAAGCGACTTGGGTTGACTTATACAATGTTATGTATCGAGAAAGGACACTTTTTTTAGGTCAAGAGATTCGTTGCGAGATCACGAATCATATTACAGGTCTCATGGTATATCTCAGTATAGAAGATGGAATTAGCGATATTTTTTTGTTTATAAACTCTCCCGGTGGGTGGCTAATCTCAGGAATGGCGATTTTTGATACGATGCAAACGGTGACACCAGATATATATACAATATGCCTCGGAATAGCCGCGTCCATGGCCTCCTTCATTCTGCTTGGGGGAGAACCCACTAAACGTATAGCATTCCCTCACGCTAGAATTATGCTTCACCAACCGGCTAGTGCTTATTATCGGGCAAGGACACCAGAATTTTTACTAGAAGTGGAAGAGTTACACAAAGTTCGCGAAATGATCACAAGGGTTTATGCACTAAGAACAGGCAAGCCTTTTTGGGTTGTATCCGAAGACATGGAAAGGGATGTTTTTATGTCAGCAGACGAAGCCAAAGCTTATGGACTTGTCGATATTGTAGGGGATGAAATGATTGACGAGCACTGCGATACTGATCCAGTATGGTTTCCAGAAATGTTTAAGGATTGGTAGTGGCTGAATTTCTTGTAAATTTATTTCGAACCTAAATTCGAGTTTTATGCGATTTTATAGAAAATAGAAATACTTCATGATGATGAATCATCAGGTTAAGATCGATCTAAACCAATCCATTTTTTTCTATATACATACGACATGCCAACGGTTAAACAACTTATTAGAAATGCAAGACAGCCAATACGAAATGCTAGAAAAACGCCCGCGCTTAAGGGATGTCCTCAGCGTCGAGGAACATGTGCTAGGGTGTATGTGCGACTCGTTCAGATCATGAGTTCAAACAAATAAGACAATTTTTGAAATATCCATGATCGGTACCAATGAATAGGATATAGCTTCTCTCTCCTAGATTTCTACGGTATATGGAATTTATGGTTTCCTTTGGTGCAAATCCAATCATCTAGATTGGAAGAAGCAATTCCCCCATTGGTAACAAATGGTTATCGATTAAGCGGGGGAAATACTAATAAAAAGAAAAGGCTTATGCTCCTTTATCTTAAAAGAACGGACTAAAGGGTCAGCTACGTAGCCAACTTTCATAATTAAATACCGTCACTGTATGAATAACTCTTATTTATTGTGAAAAGAGCGATTTACTCTATAATGGATAGGTAGAGCCAAAGACTGTGAACTATACAAGTTCACAATACCTTTTCTTTTGATGAAAGAAAAGGCTCCGGTGTATAGAGAGGGCCTCACCGTTTAAAAGAGAACCATAGAAACGATGGAACCCACTGTTTTTTTAGTATCGTTAGAATTTGTTATTTCTACGCGAAATAACTGAAGGTGATAGAATAAAAAATCGTGGTTGGGAAGGTTATAGTAGCAAAAGCCATTGGAATTAATATTTTATATATCGGAATAATCCGTTTTGTTATTAATGGGAAAAAGAACGGTTAAAAGAAGAGAAATCATTAGTTATTCATTAAGGTTAATTTGATTCAATGACCAGAGTTCCGCGAGGATATATAGCTCGGAGACGGCGAACAAAAATGCGTTCATTTGCCTCAAACTTTAGAGGGGCTCATTTAAGACTTAATCGAATGATTATTCAACAAGTAAGAAGGGCTTTTGTTTCTTCTCATCGAGATAGAGGCAGGCAAAAGAGGGATTTTCGTCGTTTGTGGATCACTCGGATAAACGCATCAACACGGATATATAAAGTATTCGATAGTTATAGTAAATTAATACACAATCTGTACAAAAAGAAATTGATTCTTAATCGTAAAATGCTTGCACAAGTAGCTGTATTAAATCCAAATAATCTTTACACGATTTCCAATAAAATAAAGAGCATCAATTAAAGGGATAAAAAAGTAATATACAGGAATAATTAAAACCGAATTCCCGGAGAGGGAACTCCGGGAAGATCCAATAAATTACGATTAAGTGGTAAGAATCAACGAACATGTTGCAATAAATAAAAAAACTATTTCTTTTTTCCCATTTTTCTTTCTTTTCTTATAACAAACAAACAAAAGAATCTAAATCTGACCCTTTCGAATAAAACATTAACAATCGGAACTTAAGCTCCGATTGTTGTTTCTTAAATTCTGATTGGAGTTTCTTAAATTTCGATTGGAATTGAACTTTTGTGTTAATTGGGGAATATGTCTATTTTTTCTGTGTCTAGGACCTGTAATTATTGAAATTGACTGGGCTTGAAATTGCTTCTCATTTTCATAGTTACGAAATGGTAAGAAAGATAAAATACGAGCCTGTTTTATAGCAAGAGTAATTAATCGTTGTTGTTTCAAGGTTAATCTATTTATTCGTCTGGATAATATTTTTCCTTGTTCACTAATAAATCGATTAATTAAGCTCATGTTTCTATAATCAATTCGATCCCCCGGACCAATTCGGGAACGCCTACGAAAAGGTTGTTTGGATTTACGAAAAGATTGTTTGAATTTACGAAAAGGTTGCTTGGATTTATGAAAAGTTTGTTTGGATTTACGAAAAGGTTGCTTAGATTTACGAAAAGGTTGTTTAGATATATACATGATTTATTCCTTATTTAAAAATTTGAAAAAAAAATGGATTTCTTTATTTTATTAATTTTGGATCCAGAAGAAGTAGTCTTTCTTTGGTCCATATATTATTTGATTCATATACTATATATAAAAAAACCTCTATACATATGAAATAATATCTAGCTAAAGTCGATTTTTATTTTGTATTCTATCTATGTTCTATATATTAAATAATAAATTCTTACTCTTTCTATTCTTTAGAAAAATCAAAAACACGATGCTCCTATTTCTTTATTTCATTATGAGTCGTATGCTTGCGACAATAACGACAAAATTTTCTTAATTCTAATTGTCCGGGTGTATTGTGGCGATTCTTTTGAGTACTATATCTAGAAATCCCCGTCGATTCCTTATCGATACCCTTTCGAACACAACTGATACATTCCAAAATCACTCTGATTCTAACATCTTTGCCCTTGGCCATGAACCTCCTTTCCTTTTTGGATCGACTTAACTGAATTTTTATACCGGTTCTTTTATTCTTCTATATTGGATCCGAAAAAGAAGAATAAAATCCAATAGAATAAAAAATGGAGAAATAATTAAAGAATACAATCCTTGTCGAATTAGCAAGGATTTTGCTTCGAAATCCTTTCATTTAAGTAGCAAGCCCGGCTCTTTCTATGCTCAAATTTGTGAAGCCTGACTTAGCTTGGATACCACTTTTAATTAAATTAATGTTTTCTTCCAAAATGAGATTTACCAAATTTTTGATGACTCTGAGGTTCAACCCAATCCATCTTTTCTTTCTTTTTGCTTCGTATACTAAAAAAGTATTGAAAGAAAATTTTCGTCAAATAACTAGAATTAAAAAAAAGGGAATGACAAAGCATCTGGGAATAAACGATTAATTTCTATCAATAAACCTGCTAAAGCCCCAAACCATAGAGTACTTAGCACGGGTGCTACAGAGAGATATGTTTTTATATCCCGCATTGAAAATCCTCCTTCCTTATTGGAATACATATATGATCAGATACTCTTGCCCAAGATCGTTTGTATTTCTTTATTTAGGCGAAATTCCTAACTAAAAAAAAAACAAAATCTATATTCTATATCTATATATAGAAATATAGAATGAACCCTATAGACGAGATTTTCCTATCCCTAAAAAAGAAAAAGATGACCCCTTCCTTCCATTACTAAGGACTGGATTTTAGATATATACCTTTCCTTGATTATATGAGACCAAAAACAAGAAATGACAAGAAAGTTCTATATAGATAGAAAAATAGAAGAAAATTACGATGTGGAAAACAAGAAAGCAATTGTGTACAATGGCATTGTGCAACAATTTGGAAAAGGGATGTAGCGCAGCTTGGTAGCGCGTTTGTTTTGGGTACAAAATGTCACAGGTTCAAATCCTGTCATCCCTACCTATTACTTCTCTCTTCTTTATGGGCAGTAGCGGGGGGATCAATTAAAGTTGAATTTGTGGATACTATATGTACGCGAGAGACGTTAGGAGTAGAAAAGTATTTTCTTTAGCGCTCTTAGTTCAGTTTGGTAGAACGCGGGTCTCCAAAACCCGATGTCGTAGGTTCAAATCCTACAGAGCGTGATTCCATCTATCTTATGTCGAAACAGAGTAAAATAACTTATAAAAAAAAACAAAGTCGAATTACAAATTCTAACTCCAATTTGACCTCCTTTCTAGTCTGGAGGAGGTCAATCAAAAAATAAATATTACTCAATCAAAGATCCAACTGATCCCCACGTCTGTATTGCAAATACGCAGTCACGAATAATCCCGCTAAAGTAATAGGAATTAGGCCTAAGACGATTCCAAATAGAAAAACTTCAATCATTTCGATTTGTTCGAGGGGATAAAAAAAGAGGTACGATCTATCTCTAAATAATAGTCTAAATTATCCACGAATCTCAATGACCAAAAAAAGAATTGGTAATTAGCGTGGAAAGGGGTCCTATAATATCCGGAATCCAAAAGAAAGATTCTTATTTTCTGACTTATTCATTCAATTGATTTCAAATAAGACGTATCTTGTTCAAGCCAATAAATAGAGCTGGGGTTATAGTTAAAGCAGCCAGTAGAAAACCGAAATAACTAGTTATAGTAAGCATGAAGGGGTTAAATTCCATTTTTTTTTTTTTACTACACTACATATGTTGGTAAAGCACTTACCTAAGTTATGGAAAATTCATAATTCATGGGTTTATTTTAGATAATACTAAAAAACAAGATAGACCGAGATACAGAAGTAAAAGAAAATCGATTCATCAGATGGGACATGAGTCCCTAATTCCGAATCAAGAGATTCATTATGGAATCTGTCAGTTAAGTAAAGTAATAATATCAGTTAAGTAAAGTAATAATATTAAGAACTAGATCATCTAAACCCATTGAAAATGAATTTTGGAATAAAAGATAAATAAAGAATAAAGAAGGGAATTTGAAAAGGTTCTTTCTATTTCAGATGATTTCTTTTTCAATAGGATTTAATCCTCTTTTTAGAGCAAATGGTTGTCCCCTATTCCTTCTTATTTTAACTCATGGAATAAGAAGAGAAGAAAACCATTCCACGACTACCGAGGCCCCCCTGAAAAAGGGCAAAATTTACTTTATTTTTATTTATTCATTTTTGAACCCCAACCAAAGTTGATTTGAAGCCGAGTTACTTCAATTATCTTTTTCTTTTAAGTTCTATCTTCTGTCTTTCCTTATTTCATCTCGTAAAGTTCCATGCTTGCAGTTTGGTTAAAAAAGTTAGACCTAATCCAACAAACAAGATAGGATTGATTACGAATCTTGATTTTTCAAAGAATGTATTCCGTTTCTTTCATAACGGATTATCTACTATTCGATTTTCTATTTTTTAGAAAGTATTTTATACTAACCAATTTAATTCCTTAAAGGGAAAAGTTGGATTCGAATAAAACTTTTAACTAAAAAGGGATAGATTTCGCATATACTTATCCTTCTATTGCGTCCATATGAGAATATCCTTCCTAAATTCTTTATCCAAACCTATTGATCATTAGCTTAGGTTTTCCCAAGATCCCGGTAACTCTTCCAAATTAAATTAATTTACTATTCCGAAGACAATGAAAATAAGTAGGACCCCAATTTTTGGGGTTTCTATTGATGCCTTGAATAACATGTAGTTTCCCTATAGACAAAGAACAAAGAAGAAAAAAAAAGGGAATTCCGTTTTGGGACCAAGCCAAACAGGATTGCTGTGCCATAGGAAGGATAGCTATACTAATTCGGTATACTCAAAATACACCTTTGGTACAAAATTGACAATCTCACAAGGATGAAATATCAGTAATTTTCTATTTACTGGTTGATCCCATCTTTTACGGAATCAATTCCTTTTTTGAATGTACAAAAATTTGGGGAGCTCGGCATGTCTGGAAGCACGGGAGAACGTTCTTTTGCTGATATTATTACCAGTATTCGATACTGGGTTATTCATAGCATTACTATACCTTCCCTATTCATTGCGGGTTGGTTATTTGTCAGTACGGGTTTAGCTTATGACGTGTTTGGAAGTCCTCGGCCAAACGAATATTTCACGGAAAGTCGACAAGGAATTCCATTAATAACCGACCGTTTTGATTCTTTAGAACAACTAGATGAACTTAGTAGATCCTTTTAGGAGGCCCCCAATGACTATAGATCGAACCTATCCTATTTTTACAGTGCGATGGCTGGCTGTTCACGGATTAGCTGTACCCACGGTTTTTTTCTTGGGATCAATATCAGCAATGCAGTTCATCCAACGATAAACTAAATTCCAACTATAAAACTATGACACAATCAAACCCGAATGAACAAAATGTTGAATTGAATCGTACCAGTCTATACTGGGGTTTATTACTCATTTTTGTACTTGCTGTTTTATTTTCCAATTACTTCTTCAATTGAGAGAATTGAGAGAAAGGTAGAGAGTAGTAAGAATTCTGTTATCCCATTTGGAAGGATACCTTCCTTATAACTATCCATGACTGTTTTTGTCTCTAGCACGACCACTTGAGAAAATGTGGAGGAAAGTAGGGTAAATGGCCGATACTACAGGAAGAATTCCTCTTTGGCTGATAGGTACTGTAACCGGTATTCTTGTGATTGGTTTAATAGGTGTTTTCTTTTATGGTTCGTATTCTGGATTGGGTTCATCTCTATAGTAATCGGAGGAGCCAGATTGTAAACATGAAAAAGTAGGAGCTTAGCGGGTCCTTACCCCCCTTTATCTGATTAGAGCGGAAAGGACCCGCGGAATTCTTATAACGCGATTTTAATCTATTCCATAATCTAGAAATTGGTTACCCATTTCTATTTGTAAAAATAACAAAGAGAAAGCCTTTGCTTTCATGGTTAGAATCTTTCTATTTATTCTTTTGTTTGTTAATAATGTTTATTCTTTTGTTTGTTAATAATGTTAGTGAAGCAACCCGTTGGTGGGTTTAAAGCGCCTGTCTTTCGCAATAAAATTGATTTATTTCACTCTTATAAAGCAACAACAAAGAATCGATCAATTAAGGATCCAATTATTTTAGTCCACGAAGGAAGTATCCTGCAAATCTTTGATTTAGTTTAGAGTAATAAACTAATAAAACCTTAATCAAAACTACTCCACTAGCCTAAAAAAAACCACCTTTAATGGAAGGGAAGGGTATACTTTTTTTTTTTATTTCTGTAAGTTCGAACTTGAATTTAATTGAAAAAGTCAAGCAATTCTAGCTGCTCGCAAAAAATTTGTCCCCCGCCATACTTTCTTTCCCTCTGTTTGTCCACTACCGCGCTCGAACCTAAGCAAAGGAAGTCCAAAAGACAGACCCGAATAAAGAATAAATAGTAATCTTTGGTAAAACAAATAAGAAGAAAAAGGATTCTTACTTCGATACAAGAAGAATCGACACAAGAAAAAGGCTTTTTTGCCTTTTTCTTGTGCCCAATAGAGGATTACGAAGACCCGCAATTCCTCCTAAAAGGACTTGTTCCTTTTATTGTTCTCGCCTCTGCCTTGGATTCTCTTCTTTTGCATGAAATAGAAATACAGAATTCCAGAAATCGAGACTTTTTACCAACTTAATGGTAAGAAATCCCGGGATCTAGAAATTCATTTCGTACAATTGAACCTTTTCAAACTGTTTCTTTTTGAGAACCAAAAAGACTTGTGCTAAAATAACAGATGCGAAAAAGAACAAAAGGCCTTGGACACGTAATGGATCCTGAAGCACTATTTCTGCATCCCCCTGACCAAACCCTCCCACATTAGGATTGCTTGTTAATGGTTGATCAAGCTTGATTGATTCCCCCTCTGAAACAAGAAGTTCTGGCCCAGGAGGTATAATATCAATCACTTGGCGCCCATCCGACGCATCAACTACGGATATTTCATATCCCCCCTTTTCTTTACGTAGTATTTTTTTTACTATACCTGTTGACGTAGCATTATAAACTGTATTGTTACTCTTGCTACCATCGGGATAGATCTGTCCCCTTCCTCGGTTTCCCCCTACATATATGGGATATTTTAAGAAATGAACGTCTTTTTTTGTAGCGGGATCGGGGGAAAGAATGGGAAAGACAATTTCACTATATTTCTTACCGGGAACAGGGCCTATCACAAGAATATTTTTTTTATTGGGACGATAACTCTGAAAAGAGAGATTTCCTACCTTTTCTTTCAACTCAGGAGAAATACGGTCGGGCGGCGCTAATTCGAATCCCTCAGGCAAAATAAGAACAGCACCCACATTCAACCCTCCCTTTTTCCCATTAGCAAGAACTTGTTTCAGCTGCATATCATAAGGGATTCGAAGAACTGCTTCAAATACAGTATCGGGAAGCACAGCTTGGGGAACTTCAATATCCACGGGCTTATTAGCTAAATGGCAGTTGGCACATACAATTCGTCCAGTTGCTTCCCGCGGGTTTTCATAACCCTGCTGCGCAAAAATGGGATATGCATTTGAAATAGATGTCCGAGTTATTACGTATATCACGATCGATACAGAAATCGAGCGAATCATCTGTTCCTTTAACCAAGAAAAAGTATTTCTATTTTCCATGTCCAATCGCAGATCCCGGAATTTCTACAATAAATTAGATAGGTAGCTAAGTTAATCTAGTTCCCTATACACGAGTCTGTTGTCATTCTACTACAACAGTTGTACTGGAATGATGAATACTTTGAGCAGGTAGAAGTAGAAATAGAAAGAATTTTGCTAAAAAGAAAAAGGGCTTTCTTTCTAAAGGAAGAAAAATGCTAATTTTATTAATATTTGGAAAGCCAATTATGCTTCACTAATTGAATGATAAATGACTACAAGTGAAGGAGATAGGCGGTTTAAACAAAAAAAGACCCAAAATTTCAAACACGTGTCTAGAATCACAGGAAAACTACAAACAAAAATAGTGAAAATTAGCTCGTTAGGAGCCCATCCAAGATCCTTGTAGACCCAACGAATTAGTAGTTCCCAACCGCGGGTGGAGTGAAATCCAACAAAAAAATCCGTAACTAAAAGAATAAAAAAAGCTTTTATTGAGTCATTTAAGTTATAGAAGAATTCCTGAACCCAAAAATTCAAAATGACAAGTTCCTCTTTACCCAGAAAAAAAGAACCACTTAGAATAGCCAAACAGATTATATTTGTTGAGAAATGCAAAATGATATGGAGATGGTACTCATTATCTATTTTGGCCAATTGTATTATTTCCTTGTGTATTCCTATAGGAGGCTTCGGTTTCCCTTTTATCATTTCGTCCAAGAGAAAAAGCTCTTCTAATTCTATGAATCCTTCGAGAATCCTTTTCTCTTGAATATCCGTTAAGAGAGTTTCAGGTTGCCTGGTATTCCACCAATTCTTAATCCAAAGTTCCAGACATTTGTTAAAAGAGAAAGAGACTCCCCAGGGCAAAAGTACGATAAATACAAGATATAGGAAAGAAGGCAATGCTTTCTTTTTTTTCATTTTTGATATGTAAATTGAGTTGTTAATGAATCGGCTTCATTTGCTGATTCTATATGATATTTCTTTTTTTGAAGCAAAAATTCTATAACAAGGTTTGAGACCTTGTGTTTGTATCTATTTCTTTTTTGTATACTAGTGGAATTTCATTGTATTTGGTTCTTTCTTAGATCTAAATGGAGTGGAATAGAGAAATTGAATAAATAAAAAGCCCTTTTTTCATATGAAAAGGAAAGAATATTAGGCCATATATCTTACTTGGACAAAACAAATTAGAAGCAATTTTCTCTTATCCTCGGTTCTTCCTTCCTTTAGATAAATACTCGAACCTTACAATTAAAATTAAAAAAATTGCAATTGGTACTCAAAATACTTCAATTGGTACGCGCAAGAAATAGGCCAATTCGGCAGCTTTTTGTTCAATTTCTCGTGGAGTAAAAAACTTCTCATCAGTGCGAGTCAAGGGAATGACCCCCTGGCCACGTATTTCCATATAAAGGATACGGCGAGGATAAAGACCCTCTTTAACCTGAATTCTAATTGATTGGATATCTCGCACAAGGAATCGAAGGAAGATGCGGCGTTTTATTCCAGGGAATCCCCAACGAAAAATGCACACTATTCCCTCTTTTCTATCAAATCGGTTATAACCACTGCCTACATTCCACAAAATAGTGCACCACAAATAGGAGCTAATGAATAGGCCCGCGATTCCGTAGAAAGACATCACGACCCCCTGTGGAAAAAAAAGAATTTGTTGAGATGGAAGTACGGATATCGTATTTTTACCAAGATAACTGGAAGCCCCAACCGCTAAGAATCCTAATGAACCTAGAAAAAGAATACAGGCCCAGAAAAAATTACCTCTTTTTCGAGAGCCTTTTAGAAGTTCTATCCATATGTGTTCTGATCGCCAATTCATATTAGATATACTAAATCCAGCAGCGGTTAATTGAAATTGAGAGAATAAGCTAAATGATTTTGACTTTACTTTTTTTGATTCTGAAATTGCCTTCAGCAGCCAGTACTTATGTCAAATAATTGGTTAGATACATTGACTTTCTATTCAAAAAAATTCCTGGATCCATTTAAAAAAACTCGCTATACTCGGCTACGCATATGTATGCATTTATGCTCGTAGCCTATATCTGCATCCATAGACGTTTTTCATTTGTGTGTAGAAAGAGCTACATACCCTATCATATTAATATATTACTTACACTAAAAAATATTTGTATTATCATCCTGGAAATACATTGAGTAAATTTTGCCCCATCGGTTCTAGACAATCTTATTTTTCTGCACATAAAGAAATAAAGAAGACATTGCAATTGCCGGAAATACTAAGCCTACTAAAGGCACGAAAATAGAGGGTAAGTTTAAATCTGTCATAGAATAGGTGTCTCAATTCCAATTTACTATTTCTATCTATTCAAAATATATCTTAAGATTCTTATTATATAATTAAGTATATCTATTATAAGGAATATTGACTATTGTATTTTTAAGTTTGCAAAATAAAGATTTATTATAGATAAATAATACTAACTCTAACTAAAGTATTCTATAAAAGTATTATTTATCTATAAAAAAATGAATGGAATGGATAATTTGATTTTTCTTTTTCCATTCTCATAACCTTTCTCTCTTTCTAATTGAACTTGAAATTGGATTCAAAAGAAAGCAATTGTGAAAATGAAAGAAATACCTCTTTCAGAATACCCTTTAATTTTAATTTTGAAAGTAGAAAATACCCGGTTGAAGGGTAATGATCATACGTCTGTAATGCATTGTATGTCCCAGAATAGGTCCCATTCTTCTACCCTTTCCGGGTAGTCGATGGCTATTCACAGCTACTACCTTAACACCAAAGAAGAGCTCGACCCAATGCTTTATTTCTGTCTTAGTGAATCCCGATTCGACATTAAAAGTATATTGATTCTTTCCCAATAAACGAAGACTCTTTTCTGCAAATACTGCGTATTTGGTTCCATTATCGTATGATAATACTCTATTTTAATTTGTATTTGTTTATTGTATTATACCTTTCTATATTCCAGATATAGAGAATAGAAGAATCTCGATTTGTTTTTTCAAGTCTCATGATCGTATCAAGCTATATTTTAATTTGGCTCGATCAAAAGATCGAGCCAAATTTAATTGCAATCAATTAGAAGAATAAAGAAAAATTACTGCATTTCGTAACTTATTTTTTCTCTTTCTATTTCGCTTCTTTTTTATTTATACCTTCTTTATATCTAGTTTTATCTACTTAATCGATGGTATCTACTGGCTTGAAGTCAAATGTGATCGCTTTCCATACTTCACAAGCTGCGGCTAGTTCAGGACTCCATTTGCAAGCTGCTCGGATAATCTCATTACCTTCACGAGCAAGATCGCGCCCTTCATTACGAGCTTGTACACAGGCCTCTAAAGCCACCCGATTAGCTGCTGCACCTGGTGCATTCCCCCAAGGATGTCCTAAAGTTCCTCCACCAAATTGTAATACGGAATCGTCTCCAAAGATTTCGGTCAGAGCTGGCATATGCCAAACATGAATACCCCCCGAAGCCACCGGTATAACACCTGGCATGGATACCCAGTCCTGCGTGAAAAAGATACCGCGAGAACGATCTTTTTCAATATAATCATCGCGCAATAAATCAACAAAACCTAAAGTCATTTCGCGTTCCCCTTCTAACTTACCTACTACTGTACCGGAGTGGATATGATCTCCCCCAGACATACGCAATGCTTTAGCTAATACACGGAAATGGATACCATGATTTTTCTGTCTATCAATAACTGCATGCATTGCTCGGTGAATGTGAAGAAGTAGGCCGTTGTCGCGGCAATAATGAGCCAAAGTAGTATTTGCGGTGAATCCCCCAGTTATGTAGTCATGCATTATAATAGGAACCCCTAATTCCCTCGCAAATACAGCTCTCTTAATCATTTCTTCGCATGTACCTGCAGTCGCATTCAAGTAATGCCCCTTGATTTCGCCGGTTTCAGCTTGTGCTTTATAAATTGCTTCGGCACAAAAGACAAAACGGTCTCTCCAGCGCATAAATGGTTGTGAGTTTACGTTTTCATCATCTTTGGTAAAATCAAGTCCACCACGTAGACACTCATAACATGCTCTACCATAATTTTTTGCGGATAATCCCAATTTTGGTTTAATAGTACATCCCAATAAAGGACGACCGTACTTGTTCAACTTATCCCTTTCAACTTGGATACCATGAGGCGGACCTTGGAAAGTTTTTGCATAAGCAGGAGGAATTCGTAGATCCTCCAAACGTAGAGCACGTAGGGCTTTGAAACCAAATACGTTACCCACAATGGAAGTAAACATGTTAGTAACAGAACCCTCTTCAAATAGATCTAATGGATAAGCTACATAACAGATATATTGACTGTCTTCCCCAGGAACGGGTTCGATGTGATAGCATCGTCCTTTGTAACGATCAAGACTGGTAAGTCCATCAGTCCAAACAGTTGTCCATGTACCAGTAGAAGATTCCGCAGCTACTGCAGCCCCTGCTTCTTCAGGCGGAACCCCGGGCTGAGGAGTTACTCGGAATGCTGCCAAGATATCAGTATCCTTGGTTTCGTATTCCGGGGTATAATAAGTCAATTTATAATCTTTAACACCAGCTTGAAATCCAACACCTGCTTTAGTTTCTGTTTGTGGTGACATAAGTCCCTCCCTACAACTCATGAATTAAGAATTCTCACAACGACAGGGTCTACTCGATATGGACTAAGCATAAATGAAACCTTTGCAAAAATCTTAAAAAAAATATATATTCAATTAATATCAACTCATTAAATAAAAACGGGAGTATGCTTAAGTTAATGAATATGTTTCATTCATATATAATGCGTACGCCCTGTGTACGTTCGATCCTATAGGAATTCTACTATAGGAATTCGATAGGAATTGAATTGTTGTTCTGGTAAGTTAACACGGTTTATTATTAAACCATAGATTTGATTCACCAAATCCATCATTATTGTATACTCTTTGATAGATATAGCGCAACCCAAACTAATCCCTTAATCCTTATTTTACAATTTTATAAGTTCTTATCTTAATAGACCCTTTTCTTTTTTTGAATCTAAATACCTAAATACTAAGAAAATTGTCTGTTGACAGCAATCTATGCTTCACAGTAGTATATATTTTGTATATCGAAGTCCTAGACAGGAAAGTAGAAGAGGCAAAGATCCTTGACAAAAGGAAAAATGTCTATCAAAAAAAGATTGATTGAACTTTCCACCGGACCCATTCCATGAGTAAACGAGTGAATGGGATTCGCTTAAGCAACAAAATCAAGTGCTAGTCCCCTTTTCTTTTTTATTGAATTAACTAATTCATTTCCTTTTAACTTTTTGATTTTTGGATATTTTTTTTATTTGATTTGACATTATTCAACAAGAAAAAAAAAAGAAAAATTTCGACAAATTCCTTTTTTTTATAATTATGTGATAATTATGAGAACCAATTCTACTACTTCGCGTCCTGGGGTTTCCACAATTGAAGAAAAAAATGCAGGGCGTATTGATCAAATTATTGGACCCGTGCTGGATATCACTTTTCCCCCAGGCAAGTTGCCTTATATTTATAACGCTTTGATAGTAAAGAGTCGGGACACTGCCGATAAGCAAATTAATGTGACTTGTGAGGTACAACAATTATTAGGAAATAATCGAGTTAGAGCTGTAGCTATGAGTGCTACAGATGGGTTGATGAGAGGAATGGAAGTGATTGACACAGGAGCTCCTCTTAGTGTTCCGGTCGGTGGAGCTACTCTCGGACGAATTTTTAACGTTCTTGGGGAGCCTATTGACAATTTGGGTCCTGTAGATACTAGTGCAACATTCCCTATTCATAGATCCGCGCCTGCCTTTATTGAGTTAGATACGAAATTATCTATCTTTGAAACAGGTATTAAGGTGGTTGATCTTTTAGCTCCTTATCGGCGTGGAGGAAAAATTGGACTATTTGGGGGGGCAGGAGTAGGTAAAACAGTACTCATCATGGAATTAATCAATAACATTGCTAAAGCTCATGGAGGAGTATCCGTATTTGGCGGAGTAGGGGAACGGACTCGCGAAGGAAATGATCTTTATATGGAAATGAAGGAATCTGGAGTAATTAATGAAAAAAATATTGAGGAATCAAAGGTAGCTCTAGTCTATGGACAAATGAATGAACCGCCGGGAGCTCGTATGAGAGTTGGTTTAACTGCCCTAACTATGGCAGAATATTTCCGAGATGTTAATAAGCAAGACGTGCTTTTATTCATCGATAATATCTTTCGTTTTGTTCAAGCAGGATCGGAGGTATCCGCCTTATTAGGGAGAATGCCCTCCGCAGTGGGTTATCAACCTACCCTTAGTACAGAAATGGGTTCTTTACAAGAAAGAATTACTTCTACCAACAAGGGATCGATAACTTCGATCCAAGCTGTTTATGTGCCTGCGGATGATTTGACCGACCCTGCTCCTGCCACAACATTTGCACATTTGGACGCTACTACCGTACTTTCCAGAGGATTAGCTTCCAAGGGTATTTATCCCGCAGTAGATCCTTTAGATTCAACATCAACTATGTTGCAGCCTCGGATCGTTGGCAAGGACCATTATGAAACTGCGCAAAGAGTTAAAGAAACTTTACAGCGTTACAAGGAACTTCAGGACATTATTGCAATTCTTGGGTTGGATGAATTATCGGAGGAGGATCGTTTAACTGTAGCAAGAGCACGAAAAATTGAGCGGTTCTTATCACAACCGTTCTTTGTGGCAGAAGTTTTTACCGGTTCTCCAGGAAAGTATGTTAGTCTTGCAGAAACAATTAGGGGATTTCAACTAATCCTTTCCGGAGAATTAGATGGCCTACCCGAACAGGCTTTTTATTTGGTGGGGAACATCGATGAAGCTAGCACGAAAGCTATAAACTTAGAAGAGGAGAACAAATTGAAGAAATGAAATTAAATCTTTATGTACTGACTCCTAAACGAATTATTTGGAATTGTGAAGTGAAAGAAATCATTTTATCTACTAATAGCGGCCAAATTGGTGTATTACCAAACCACGCCCCCATTAACACAGCTGTAGATATGGGTCCTTTGAGAATACGCCTCCTCAACGACCAATGGTTAACGGCGGTTCTGTGGAGTGGTTTTGCGAGAATAGTTAATAATGAGATCATCATTTTAGGAAATGATGCAGAACTGGGTAGTGACATTGATCCAGAAGAAGCTCAACAGGCACTTGAAATAGCCGAAGCTAACTTGAGTAGAGCTGAGGGTATGAAAGAATTGGTTGAAGCAAAGCTAGCTCTCAAACGGGCTAGGATACGAGTCGAGGCTATCAATTGGATTCCCCCATCCAATTGAAGACAATCCAAAGGTTTCGTTGATACAAAGAAAAAGGAAAGAAGGGTAGAAAAAGTTATTAGATAGCGAAGCGAAGTAAGTCCAATGCTATCTAGTAATTTTTCTACCTGCCTACCTACTATTGGATTTGAACCAATGACTCCCGCCGTATGAAAGCAGTACTCTAACCACTGAGTTAAGTAGGCAATTTATCATCACAAAAGAAGCCACATTACTTCAATCGATTATAGATTGAATCCTTTTTATAAGCAATACCGCTCCATTATTGGTATGGTATTCCGTTATTGGTATGGTATATAGTAAATATATCAAAGGGATATCCTATGGCATCACAGAATATTCATCTTGACAAGAAATTATCTATATGTTAAGATATCTCTGACAAGGGCTATAGCTCAGTTCGGTAGAGCAACTCGCTTACACGTGCGCCAATGCTTTTCAAGGGAATTTATTATGCAATGAACATAATTGACCTTATTGTAAAATCAATGTCTTACTTCATGGATTCGAGAGAATAGGAGAACAGTAGCCTGACAAACAGTCGGTTCAGTCCGATTCGGGTGCCAATTCTGGTGCCTAATCAAATAGAACCCCTATTGATTTGCTAGTTGATAAGGTAAATATCCAGCCCACTCAATGCTAGGCATAATGAGGATAAGGGCCTCCAAAAAACTTCTTTTCGTTCTATGAACTTTAAGGTGTGTGAAGTCTCATAGTCAACTCTTGTAGCGGAACGATAGAGACTTCATTTCACTTAGGTTGATTTTGATTTAATTTAGGCCGGAGGCAGACCTAAGTCAAGGTAATCCTCCTTTGAAACACTTTGGTATTGCTCCGAGATAGATCATAATACAAATAAATCAATCAGAGCACAGGGAGCCATCTTGTTATCTTTCCGTAAAGAAAAACTATGGCAGATTAACTGATCTTTACATCAGTTGATGAAAGAGCCCAATGCAGAAAAATGCATGTTGGGTCTTTGAAACAGTTCGAATCATTTCGATAATAATCCGTTTGATCTGTTTTACCGAGAAGGTCTACGGTTCGAATCCGTATAGCCCTACTAATATATATGTCTTTTTTTTTTTAGATTTTAGGATGGATATCCTATGTTTCCTTTAGTATAGTTTTCTTTTCCTTATTAGTACTTGTTTATAGACTCGACGGTCACTTGCGTCCTAGAATAGAGATAAAAGCATTACCATATGATTTTTTATCGAAAATCATAGAGACAGGAAAAGATAAAAGAATTTTGATCAAATCAATAGAAAGAAAGATCCATTATCTGATCTGATTTGAATTCCATCCTTCTTCAAATAAAATAGGATATGCCCCAAGTCCCTAGACTTCCCTATAATGACTGCAACGATTTTCTCCATTTTGCGAATTCCTATTTTGTTTTAAGTATATTACTATAATATACATTATGTAAAAATATACATTATCTAAATAGATCTACTTTAAATCGAAAAAATCAAAAGAAAAAAAAAGAAAGAGTAAATAATAAAACAGGATATTCTGTTTCATAATTCTGAAATAGAGTTCTTTTTTTTTTTTAGTATTATTCCTCATTAGGCTGCATACATTAGTAATCCTATTTTTATTAGGTTCTAATCTAATTAGTAGTAAGTATTTTCTTTTTTATTTAATAGTCTCTGACTATCCTTAAATAAAGGATAGAACAATTTTGAGATTCTAGAGAAAACGAGACAAAGTGAAGCAAAAGAGATAAGAATTAGGTCTATACCATATCTAAATAGAATGGAAATCCAAAAGAAAGATAGTGAGGATTCCATTGGATGAATCCTTAAGGAAGACATGGCACAAACACAAAATAAACAAAAGAAAAAGGAAGCGCTCTTTCTCTTTGGTTTGAGCAAAAGAGATTCTTGTTTCCCCGAGGAAAAGAGAGAAGTTCTGGATAAATTGACAATGCCAACGGAATTGACTAATTTAAGTTCTGCCTATTCCACATTAATGGGAGTACATTTATGTTCCTGCTTTACGAATATGATATTTTTTGGACATTTCTAATAATAGCAAGCCTTATTCCTATTTTGGTATTTTGGATTTCAGGGCTTTTAGCCCCGATTAATGAAGGACCAGAGAAGCTTTCTAGTTATGAATCGGGTATAGAACCCATGGGGGGTGCTTGGTTACAATTCCGAATACGCTATTACATGTTTGCGCTAGTTTTTGTTGTTTTTGATGTGGAAACGGTCTTTCTCTACCCTTGGGCAATGAGTTTTGACGTATTGGGTGTATCTGTTTTTATCGAAGCTTTCATTTTCGTGCTTATCCTAGTTGTTGGTTTAGTTTATGCATGGCGAAAAGGAGCCTTGGAATGGTCTTAACTGAATATTCAGACAAAAAAAAAAAAGAAGGAAAAGATTCCATTGAGACAGTTATGAGTTTGATTGAGTTTCCGTTACTTGACCAAACAAGTTCCAATTCTGTTATTTCAACTACACCAAATGATCTTTCGAATTGGTCAAGACTCTCCAGTTTATGGCCCCTTCTATATGGTACCAGTTGTTGTTTCATTGAATTTGCTGCATTAATAGGCTCACGATTCGACTTCGACCGTTATGGATTAGTACCAAGATCAAGTCCTAGGCAAGCAGACCTAATTTTAACAGCCGGTACGGTAACAATGAAAATGGCTCCCTCGTTAGTGCGATTATATGAACAAATGCCTGAACCAAAATACGTCATTGCTATGGGAGCCTGTACTATTACAGGGGGAATGTTCAGTACGGATTCCTATAGTACTGTTCGAGGAGTTGATAAGTTAATTCCTGTAGATGTCTACTTGCCGGGTTGCCCACCTAAACCAGAGGCTGTTATAGATGCCCTAACAAAACTTCGTAAAAAGATATCGAGAGAAATTGTTGAGGATCGAACTCTATGTCAAAGTAAAAAGAAAAATCGATGTTTTACTACCAGTCACAAACTTTATGTTCGGCGCAGTACTCATACCGGAACTTACGAGCAAGAATTGCTCTATCAATCACCATCTACTTTAGATATATCTTCTAAAACTTTTTTCAAATCCAAAAGTCCAGTATCTTCCTCCAAATTAGTGAATTAAGAGAGGTTCTTTTGTGCAGAAAAAGAAAGAGCAGTGCAATCTTTCAAACTTACATTTGAAATGTGAAATATTTATACAAAAAAAGGGGGGGGGGAGATCAAGACAATGCAGCAGGGGTGGTTATCTAATTGGCTAGTCAAACATGAGGTGGTTCATAGATCTTTGGGCTTCGATCACCGAGGAATAGAGACTTTACAAATAAAAGCGGGGGATTGGGATTCCATTGCTGTTATTTTATATGTATATGGTTACAATTATTTACGTTCCCAATGTGCTTATGACGTAGCACCCGGTGGATCTTTAGCTAGCGTGTATCATCTTACGAGAATACAGTATGGTATAGATAACCCAGAAGAAGTATGCATAAAAGTCTTTACCCAAAAGGATAATCCTAGAATCCCGTCTGTCTTCTGGGTTTGGAGAAGTGCCGATTTTCAAGAACGCGAATCTTATGATATGGTGGGAATTTCTTATGATAATCATCCGCGCCTTAAACGTATCTTAATGCCTGAAAGTTGGATAGGATGGCCCTTACGTAAAGACTATATAACCCCTAATTTCTATGAAATACAAGATGCTCATTGAATGATAATAAATTCATGCTCACACAACTCTAGATTTTATTCAAGTTACGGAATATTTTGCTATTCTGTTCCTAGACGAAACGAAATAGCTATTATATTCTAATTACTTCCTATTATACAAAAAGTCCAGATAGACTGATCAAAAAAGGGCTTCATTTCTATTTTCCAATTTGGGAAATCACATATTCATTTCCTTCGTATGAACAGAAAAATACAATGACTCAAAGAAGTTCTTACCACGAACTTTGTACCGCGCACATTATTTAGAACAACTAGGAAAGTAAGTATCAAGAAAAAAAATATTCTTTGGAATAGTGCAATACAAAATTAATAAGAAATGCAAAAATGAAGCGAAGCAAAGGGCACCTAATCTCACCTCCTTCTATACTATAAAGAAAAGAACCAGAGATTTTAATCCTTTTTAAAAAAGAAGTGTTTAGAGATTTATCTATTTAGTGTATACTATTTAGATTATTTTAGTAGTGAATATGGGCCCGATGCATCTCGAGGTATTTTTATCAATATCTATTCGGTATATCTTTTTTTTCTGTGCCAGGAACCAGATTTGAACTGGTGACACGAGGATTTTCAGTCCTCTGCTCTACCAACTGAGCTATCCTGACCCTTTCTTGTGCATCATACTAGTAGAGTATTTGCATCTATGTCAATTAAAGGGACTCAAAAATCAATAAAGTATTCCATTCCTAATTTGGAAATGGGGGGGATAGTCCTATGCATTGTGGATGGCTTACTTAATATTACTTATAAATTTTAGTAATAATTGAGATTCTTTGCAGATACTCTAATAAAAAAGAAATCTATTTAATGAATAGCATAAGATCTATTGAGTTCTCTTCGCACTCCTTTGTGAAAGAGTAGAATGAGAAAGCTAATGAATCTTGAACCGATTGATAAAAGAGAAAAGAGGATAAATACTATGGTTAGGGAATAAAGGAGGGTTTGGGGATAGAGGGACTTGAACCCTCACGACTTATAAAGTCGACGGATTTTCCTTTTACTATAAATTTCATTGTTGTCAGTATTGACATGTAGAATGGGACTCTCTCTTTATCCTCGTCCGATTAATCCTATTTTTAAAAGATCTCAAAAACAATGAATTGAAGAATTTGATTACTCAATATTCGAGTGGAAAAGAACCTATATTATGGTATGGGTTCTGTGATTAATCGTTTGCTATGTCAGTATCTATACGTGTGTATTAGATGTATAAAGCCCTTTTATCTCTAATTTAGTAATTTAGAGGGAGTTTCACTACCAACACAACGTAATTACACCTCGATTCGTTAGAATAGCTTCCATTGAGTCTCTGCACCTATCCTTTTCCTTTGGGTTCTAATTTGAGAACCATTTGTTTTTTTCAAAAAAGGGATTTGGCTCAGGATTGCCCATTTTTCATTCCAGGGTTTCTCTGAATTTGGAAGTTACCACTTAGCAGGTTTCCATACCAAGGCTCAATACACTCAAGTCCGTAGCGTCTACCGATTTCGCCATATCCCCATTGTCTTTTTTTTTTTCTTTGAAACCAGGATTCCTTGCGTAATTTCCTACATCTCTTTGTGTGTTTTTTTTAATCATTGAATTCATTATTCGACGTAGTCTAGCAGCTCATCTCTATTCAAGAGACCCCACTTATTGCAATTCTTAATTGCATTGATTCTACCGTTGATATATTTGCAATTCAATCGGAATCAATATATCCAAAAGTTTTCTCTCCCCCAGCCCCTTCTTTCCTTTTTTAGAATATTGAAAATCATACTATAACGCTTGATATTGATTCTTTTTTTTTCTAATCAGAATTAGAACTTTAATTTGTTATGATTCTATCTTTTCCTTAATGAAATAATTATCCTTAAATTATTAACAAATAAAAAAAACAAAATATTTCAAAAAATGTATATAATGCTCGAATGAAAATGTAAAGATTTCTCTTTATTATTCATATAGATTATTCTTTTCTATGTATTAGATTATTCGTCTGAGCCATATCAAATTGAAAATATCTGAAATCAAATTCAATAGAGAAATAAAAAGAAAGTTCAATAAATTCTATAATCCTATTAAATTCTATAATCCTATTTAAGAATATCTTTAGTTAAGCATATCAAACTAACTTTATTTTTATGAAATTCTAGTATTTTTTTTTTCTAAGTAGAATTTCAAATTTAGAACTAGTTAATAACTAAGATTAATAATTAAGATCTGCCATTTTATGGATTTCCTATACATATTTCTATTCGTTACACTATGTCTGTTATGTAAGCCCACTTAGCTCAGAGGTTAGAGCATCGCATTTGTAATGCGAGGGTCATCGGTTCAAATCCGATAGTCGGCTTTTTTCTCTATTGATGTTCCATGAACAAAAATCTCTTTTTTTCTCCGAATTAAATGGAGAATCCGGAATCCATTACATCGTTCTACCTTACAATTTTGCTAGATACAAAACATTAAAATAAATAATATATATAAAAAAATCCAGATGTTGATGAAATTCCATTTTTTGTGGTACTTTATTAGATTTTATTCTGTTTATCCTTTAGTTTAATTCAGTTTTAATTTCGATGTATTCTGTAATGTAAATACAATGAAATTTATTGTGTAAAATGGAATTTCAATAAAAAAAGGAGTCTTCATGTCCCGTTATCGAGGACCTCGTTTAAAAAAAATACGCCGTTTGGGAGCTTTACCAGGACTCACTAGAAAAACGCCTAAATCCGGAAGTAATCTAAAAAAGAAATTCCATTCTGGGAAAAAAGAGCAATATCGTATTCGTCTTCAAGAAAAACAGAAATTGCGTTTTCATTATGGTCTGACAGAACGACAATTACTTAGATATGTACATATCGCTGGAAAAGCAAAAAAGTCAACAGGTCAAGTTTTACTACAATTACTTGAAATGCGTTTGGATAATATTGTTTTTCGATTGGGTATGGCTTCAACCATTCCTGGGGCCCGGCAATTAGTTAATCATAGACATATTTTAGTTAATGGTCGTATAGTTAATATACCAAGTTTTCGTTGCAAACCCCGAGATATTATTACTACGAAGGATAACCAAAGATCAAAACGTCTGGTTCAAAATTCTATTGCTTCATCCGATCCGGGAAAATTGCCAAAGCATTTGACGGTTGATACATTGCAATATAAAGGACTAGTACAAAAAATCCTAGATAGAAAGTGGGTCGGTCTAAAAATAAATGAGTTATTAGTTGTAGAATATTACTCTCGTCAGACTTGAGCTTAACGCAAAAGGAAAGGTTCATAGAATTTTTTTCCCTTCCCCTTTCCCCGAACTAAATCGACCTAAGGCTCTTAATTCGTATTTTCCCATTCACCTAGCAGAAATAGATTAACCTTAGGATCTTTTTTCTTTTTTGTTATATTTTACATACCAAAGTCATTTGCTTTAGAGATTTAGAGAATTCTATTATATTAAATCAAAGTATTATTGCTGTTATTTGATTTGATACATTGTGATCGGTAACGTTGATGAATTAAGAGAAACGGAAAGAGAGGGATTCGAACCCTCGGTAAACAAAAGTCTACATAGCAGTTCCAATGCTACGCCTTGAACCGCTCGGCCATCTCTCCTACATAATCTTATTATGGAAAATAAACTGAGTGAATAGCGAGTTTTCGTATTCCTGCAGTACAGGTACAGGCACAACCATTCGGGGATTACATGGCTCTATTGGAAAAATTCTTTTTTTTATCTAAGTGTGGGGAAAACACAAATAAAAAGAGAATAGAAGAATCCTTATTCCTTATTATTCCATAAGACTTATTCCTTATTATTCCATAAGAAAATAAAGGAACCAAGGAACCCTAGAATTCTATTTGCATAAGGTATGTTACGCCGTAGAATCTAAATAAAAAAAGAGTATGGGATAATTAATGACTTTGAAAACGCGAAATAGCTGATGACAGAAGTTGTTGTTGAGAAATAGGAAACTGGAATGAAATCCAATCTTAGTCAAATATTTCATATCTCTTCTTGTCCAAAGAGAAGGAAAAGGAGACAATTTGAGCTGAGTGGAAAATCCATACCTCTCTTATCCATTTAGAGCATATGGAGCGATTTATAAGTTTTTATGTTATTTTGTGATAGAATGAAAAGAATTCTATATAGAATGGATTGGGAATTATGCCTAGATCCCGTATAAATGGAAATTTCATTGATAAGACCTCTTCGATTGTAGCCAATATTTTATTGCAAATAATTCCGACAACCTCAGGGGAAAAAAGGGCATTTACTTATTATAGAGATGGTGCGATTTGACTCTTTTTTTTTTTTTGTTAGCCCCCTACCTACATCTCAGTTTTACGAGAAAGAGAGGGGGTTCGCATAGAGAGAACAAAATTAGTAAAGGAAACCCGCGCTTGGGGAAGGTGAGGTGAACTAACAATTCCTTCTGTCGTGTATCCTCGATTGATGTGCCCTTAGATGCTTCAATTGTAGATTTGAGTATTGAGCGAAAGGTTACACCTACAGGATAGGTTCTGTATTACAGGCTAATCCTACTCTAATAGGACCAATAGGCAGCATAGGGGAGAAAAGCGCTACACCTCGAAATAGGAATCAACAAGAGAAAAACTTTGTTAGAAATTAACCCTTTCCTGATCGGTATCAGGATTGGGAAGAATGGTTGGGATAGCAAACAACCATCAGGTTTGTACGTTGGATACCCTTATAACCATCAAAGGTCGTTGAAGTGACTAATTCCTCTAACTAGGAGGCGTTGAGAACAAAGAAATTCCTGGAGCTATTGTTTTCCTCTAGCATTAATGGAATTCATTGGTGTTAAGAAAAACCTCTTGGGGGAAGGTTGGCTAGAGATTTCTTGGAAAAATACCAGCCCCTTTCGGTCCATAATAAGATGGGACTAATTCTATTTTCATTCTATAGATTTTTTGTATGTACAGAAGGGAGGAGCCGTATGAGATGAAAACCTCATGTACGGTTTTGGAACGGAGATTTTTTGAATAGAATGAACGACCGTAACGGATGTTGGCTCAATCCGAAGGAAATTATGCGGAAGCTTTGCAAAATTATTATGAAGCTACGCGACTAGAAATTGATCCCTATGATCGAAGTTATATACTATATAACATCGGCCTTATACACACAAGCAATGGAGAGCATACAAAGGCTTTGGAATATTATTTCCGGGCGCTAGAACGAAACCCCTTCTTACCGCAAGCTTTTAATAATATGGCCGTGATCTGTCATTACGTGCGACTATCTCCACTATAGAAAGAAAGAAGAAAAAAGATGAAATTTTCTAGTAAATACTAGAAAAAGGGCTTTCTACATAGGGATCGTCAAAACAATGATTTTGCCCTATCAGCTGTAGGAAGGAAGAACACTTCACGAGAATCAAAATAAGAAGAAAGTCGAGCCTATACTACTACTCTATGGATAAAGTCTCAAATTGATAGAGAAAGCACCGTAAAGATCAATTAGTGAGCGACTGGGTCGATACAACTAAAAAAACTGCTTAATTATACCATGATATGGGGCAAAATTTAGGAATCTTCTTATGTAATAGAGCAGATCCACTAAAGTATTAAGCAGCGGTGTAGTATCAGATCCCAAAGATAGTAAGTTCTTTTTTCTTATGGGAAAAAGTCTTTTTCAAGGATTCTATAGAAATTTCATATATGAAAGACACGAAATCGAGATAGTTACCTTTCAGAAAATTTGAACAAAAGATATAGGTCTATCTATGCTTCATTCTTCTGAAGGTGGGAGAAAAGATCAGACTGGTTATTGATCAAAATTAGGGTTTGAAACTTAGGTAATTAACTTCTTCTGCTTAACCCAAGAAGAAATTGGATCGCGATTTTTGAGAAATCGAATTCAGTTAAGATAGGGCAAATTAAGATAGCAATTTTGGAGCCGTATGAGGTAGGAAACTCTCAAGTACGGTTCTAGGGGAAGGAACTTCCTATTCCGACCGAGGAGAACAGGCCATTCTACAGGGCGATTCGGAAATTGCAGAAGCTTGGTTTGATCAAGCTGCTGAGTATTGGAAACAAGCTATAGCGCTTACTCCGGGAAATTATATTGAAGCACAGAACTGGTTGAAAATTACGAAGCGCTTTGAATTTGAATAAGACCGCTCTTCATTTTCATAAAATGGGCGATTTGGTTGTTGATCCATTAATCAAATAATTTTGGTAGGAAGATCGAATCAAGAATTTCATTATATCCCTTTCTTCTACCTTCGATTTTATATCATATTTTATAAGGATAAACAATAGGGATAGGTTCTAGAAGAGAGGTAATAAAGTAAAAGTAAATAAAAAGGGGCAATCTAAATATTACTACCTAAAGGAGGATTTTTTTTTACGTCGGGAAATAATTTTCCAGTATAACCAATGTCCATTAGGCACCTAATCCTTATGTCATAATAGATCCGAACACTTGCCTCGGATTGACTTCAATATATAATTGCTCCAGTGAATAACTAAAAAAAAAAAAATGGAAGGGCGGTAGATAGTAAAGAAAAGGACTAATCATTAAAGAAAAGGACTAATCATAATATCTATCCTTCAAAGATTCACTAAAAAGACAGTTGGCGGGTCTCTTTGTATGTCTTGTCCGGAAAGAGGAGGACTTAATGATTATTCGTTCGCCGGAACCAGAAGTTAAAATTGTTGTGGATAGGGATCCTGTAAAAACATCTTTTGAGGAATGGGCCAGACCCGGGCATTTCTCAAGAACAATAGCTAAGGGCCCCGATACTACCACTTGGATCTGGAACCTACATGCTGATGCTCACGATTTCGATAGTCATACCGGTGATTTGGAGGAGATCTCCCGAAAAATCTTTAGTGCTCATTTCGGTCAACTCTCCATTATCTTTCTTTGGTTGAGTGGCATGTACTTCCACGGTGCCCGTTTTTCCAATTATGAAGCATGGCTAAGCGATCCTACTCACATTGGACCCAGTGCTCAGGTAGTTTGGCCAATAGTAGGGCAGGAAATTTTGAATGGTGATGTAGGCGGGGGTTTCCGAGGAATCCAAATAACCTCCGGTTTTTTTCAGATTTGGCGAGCATCTGGAATAACTAGTGAGTTACAACTCTATTGTACCGCAATCGGTGCATTGATTTTTGCATCGTTAATGCTTTTTGCTGGTTGGTTCCATTATCACAAAGCCGCTCCCAAATTGGCCTGGTTCCAAGATGTAGAATCCATGTTGAATCACCACTTAGCGGGGTTATTAGGACTTGGGTCTCTTTCTTGGGCGGGACACCAAATCCATGTATCTTTACCAATTAACCAGTTTCTTGACGCTGGGGTTGATCCTAAAGAGATACCACTTCCTCATGAATTTATCTTGAATCGTGACCTTTTGGCTCAACTTTATCCTAGTTTTGCCGAAGGAGCAACCCCCTTTTTCACCTTGAATTGGTCCAAATACACAGAATTTCTTACTTTTCGCGGAGGACTAGATCCAATAACCGGTGGCCTATGGTTGAGCGATATTGCTCATCATCATTTAGCTATTGCTATTCTTTTCCTGATCGCTGGTCATATGTATAGGACCAACTGGGGTATTGGTCATGGACTTAAAGATATTTTGGAGGCTCATAAGGGCCCATTTACAGGACAAGGCCATAAGGGTCTCTATGAAATCCTAACAACGTCATGGCATGCTCAATTATCTCTTAACCTAGCTATGCTAGGCTCTACAACTATTGTTGTAGCTCATCATATGTACTCTATGCCCCCCTATCCATACCTAGCTACTGACTATGGTACACAACTTTCCTTGTTCACACACCACATGTGGATTGGTGGATTTCTAATAGTTGGTGCTGCTGCACATGCAGCCATTTTTATGGTAAGAGACTATGATCCAACTACTCGATACAACGATCTATTAGATCGGGTCCTTAGACACCGCGATGCAATCATATCCCACCTTAACTGGGTATGTATATTTTTAGGTTTTCACAGTTTTGGCTTGTACATTCATAATGATACCATGAGTGCTTTAGGCCGTCCCCAAGATATGTTTTCGGATACCGCCATACAATTACAACCCATCTTTGCTCAATGGGTACAAAATATCCATGCTGACGCGCCTGGCGTAACAGCTCCTGGTGCAACAACAAGTACCAGCTTAACGTGGGGAGGTGGCGAGTTAGTAGCTGTAGGTGGCAAAGTCGCTTTGTTACCTATTCCATTAGGAACCGCGGATTTTTTAGTCCATCACATTCACGCATTTACCATCCATGTGACTGTATTAATACTTTTGAAAGGTGTTTTATTTGCTCGTAGTTCCCGT